ATTTACTTAATTGCGAATTACTTGCTTGGTGCTCTTCCTGGATGGTTCTTCGATGTACTCCTGTTGATCGTCCGTATGTGTGTCTCAGCTGCTTCGTTTTTGTGTTATGCGTTGTTTGTGCACTTTATTGTTTTTAGTTGCACTGTTTGAATGTTCCGGTCACTTTTATTGTATTTTATTTGTAACTGTGTTTTTAGTGTTTATTCACGTTTTTGATTTTATTTATTTATTTATTGATTAATTTCTTTTTTTTTTTCTGCACTTCCACTATTTTGTTGCACCGTGTCGTTCTTATTGTGCACTTTATTGTTTATTTCGTTGCACTTTTTAAATGTTGTGGGTTTTGTGCACTTTTCACTTTTGTTTTGTGCACTTTTCCTGTTTTGATTTTGTTTTTTTTTTTTTTTATTTTTTCAAAAACTTTTTTGTTTCCTCTTTTATGTTTTTTTTTTTACTTTTTTTTTTTTTTTCTTTTTTTCTCTTTTTTTTTTTTTTTTTTTTAATACAATTATATATATATATATATAGATAATCTATTTATATAAATAATTTATAATATTTATATAAATTTATTATTATTTTCTAAAAAAGTAATTAATTTATATAGATTATATATAAGTTTATAGATTAATTAATCTATATATATATATATAATATATTTCAAATATATCTATATATTTATATAGATATATTATATATTTATATATATATATCTTAATATTAAACCTAATTTTCTAATATAAATAAATATTTATATATATATATATATTTAATTGTACATATAAATAAATAAATTTATATATATGTATATTAAAATTTTAATTGTTATAAATAAACCAATGGAAATTTAAAATTATATTTAAAAATATAACTTTTATTACATTTTTAAATATAATTTTAAATTTTTTAAAATTTTATATAAGTAAAAAATTTATTTTAAAATAAACACCTATATGATTATAAATTATAAATATATATATATATATACACTATTTAAAATTACTTAAATATATACACATCAATTCCAATTTTTTTAAAAAAAAAATTAAAACAAACTATAAATAAAATGAATTGCCTGATAAAAGGATTACTTTGATAGAGTAAATAATGTAATTTAAATTACATTCATTATATTTAATAGAATCAAACTATTTCTAAAAGTATCAAAAACTTTTGTGCTTCATACACTAAAATATATCTAATAAAAAGATAAGCTAACTAAGCTATTGGGTTCATACCCCACTTATAAAGGTTATAATCCTTTTCTTTTTAATTTTTAATAATTCAGCTAAAATTCTATTTATTTTCATTTTAATAATAAGAACTATAATTACAGTTTCCGCCAATTCATGGCTATCAGCTTGAATAGGATTAGAAATTAATTTATTATCTTTTATCCCCCTAATATCAGACAATAATTTAATATCTAACGAAGCATCAATTAAATATTTCCTCACCCAAGCACTAGCTTCATCCATTTTATTATTTTCTTCAATTATCTTTATATACATAAATAACTTCATAACTCAAATCAGACCTAATATATACATTAATATAATAATTTTAGCCGCCCTATTTATAAAAACAGGAACTGCTCCTTTTCATTTTTGATTTCCGAACGTAATAGAAGGCTTAAATTGAATAAATGCCCTCATTCTAATAACATGACAAAAAATTGCCCCTCTAACATTAATTTCTTATCTAATAATTAAACCCATAATATTTACATGTATCATTCTTTCAATTGTTATTGGATCATTAGGAGGTCTAAATCAAACATCACTTCGTAAATTAATAACCTTCTCATCCATTAATCACTTAGGATGAATTTTAATAAGTATATATTCAAGTGAAACATTATGAATTACTTATTTTACATTTTACTCCTTCTTATCTTTTAACCTAATTTATTTATTCAACAATTTAAAACTATTTCATATTAATCAATTATTTTCATTGTTTATATTTAATAAAACCCTGAAATTCTCTCTATTTATTAATTTTCTATCATTAGGAGGTCTCCCCCCATTCATAGGATTTATCCCAAAATGATTAACAATTCAAATATTAACTCTTAACAACCAATTATTTATAATAACAATCATAATCATTATAACATTAATTACATTATTCTTCTATTTACGATTATGCTATACAGCATTTATACTTAACCATCTAGAAAATAATTGAAATTTTAATACATTATGAAATAATTCTCAAATAAATATTTACTTATTCTTCTCATTTATTTCAACTTTTAGTTTATTTATTATTAGATTTATTTATTATCTAATGTAAGACTTTAAGTTAAATAAACTAATAGCCTTCAAAGCTATAATTATAAGAAAATCTTGTAAGCCTTAATAATTTTAATTATTCCTTTAAAATTGCATTTTAATGTCATCATTGACTATAAAGCCTGATTAAAAAGAATAATTTCTTATAAATAGATTTACAGTCTATTGCCTAAACTTCAGCCATTTAATCGCAACAATGGTTATTTTCAACAAATCATAAAGATATTGGAACTTTATATTTCATTTTCGGAACATGAGCTGGAATAGTAGGAACATCATTAAGAATCCTTATTCGAGCTGAACTTGGTCACCCAGGTGCATTAATTGGTGATGATCAAATTTATAATGTAATTGTCACTGCTCATGCATTTGTAATAATCTTCTTTATAGTGATACCTATTATAATTGGAGGATTTGGAAATTGACTAGTACCTTTAATATTAGGAGCCCCAGATATAGCTTTCCCCCGAATAAACAATATAAGATTTTGACTACTTCCTCCTTCCCTAACACTACTATTAGTAAGAAGAATAGTAGAAAATGGAGCTGGAACAGGATGAACAGTTTACCCACCCCTATCAGCTAGAATTGCTCACAGAGGCGCTTCAGTAGACTTAGCTATTTTTTCTTTACATTTAGCAGGAATATCATCAATTCTAGGAGCCGTAAATTTCATTACAACAGTAATTAATATACGATCAACAGGTATCTCTTATGATCGAATGCCTTTATTCGTATGAGCAGTAGTAATTACAGCTTTATTACTTTTATTATCTCTACCTGTATTAGCAGGAGCTATTACTATATTATTAACAGACCGAAATTTAAACACATCATTCTTCGACCCAGCAGGGGGGGGAGACCCAATTTTATACCAACATTTGTTTTGATTTTTTGGTCATCCAGAAGTTTACATTTTAATTTTACCAGGATTTGGAATAATCTCTCATATTATTAGCCAAGAATGCGGAAAAAAGGAAACTTTTGGATCATTAGGAATAATTTATGCTATATTAGCCATTGGTTTACTAGGATTTATCGTATGAGCTCATCATATATTTACTGTAGGTATAGATGTTGATACACGAGCATATTTCACATCCGCAACAATAATTATCGCTATCCCAACCGGAATTAAAATTTTCAGTTGATTAGCAACATTACACGGAACTCAATTAACTTATTCTCCAGCTATTATATGAAGCCTAGGATTTGTCTTCTTATTTACAGTAGGAGGATTAACTGGTGTAGTATTAGCTAATTCTTCAATTGATATTATTCTACATGATACATACTACGTAGTCGCTCATTTCCATTATGTACTATCTATAGGAGCTGTATTTGCTATTATAGCAGGTTTCATTCATTGATACCCTTTATTTACAGGACTAACAATAAACACAAAATGATTAAAAAGTCAATTTACAATTATATTCATTGGAGTAAATTTAACCTTCTTCCCTCAACATTTCTTAGGACTTGCAGGAATACCACGACGATATTCTGATTACCCAGATGCCTATACTACATGAAATATTATTTCAACTATTGGATCAACAATTTCATTAATTGGTATTATCATATTTATAATAATTATATGAAAGAGAATAATCAAACAACGACAAGTAATTTATGCAATACAATTAAATTCTTCAATTGAATGATATCAAAATATTCCACCAGCAGAACATAGTTATTCAGAATTACCTCTACTATCAAATTTCTAATATGGCAGATTAGTGCAATGGATTTAAGCTCCATATATAAAGTTTTTAACTTTTATTAGAAATGTCAACATGAGCAAATTTAGGTTTACAAGACAGAGCTTCTCCCTTAATAGAACAATTAACATTTTTCCACGATCACGCCCTATTAATTTTAATTATAATTACTATTATAGTAGGCTATATAATAATTATATTATTTTTCAATAGATATACTAATCGATTTTTATTACATGGTCAAACTATTGAAGTAATCTGAACAATTCTACCCACATTCATTCTTCTATTTATTGCTTTTCCCTCATTACGACTCCTTTATTTACTTGACGAAATTAATGAACCATCTATCACTTTAAAAGCAATTGGACATCAATGATATTGAAGTTATGAATATTCCGACTTTATAAATATTGAATTTGATTCATATATAATTCCAACAAATGAATTATCAGTAAATTCTTTTCGCTTATTAGATGTAGATAACCGAGTAGTCTTACCTATAAATTCTCAAATTCGAATTCTAGTAACATCAAGCGATGTAATTCATTCATGAACAATTCCATCTTTAGGAGTAAAAATTGATAGAACACCCGGTCGATTAAATCAAACTAATTTCTTAATTAACCGCCCAGGTTTATTTTTTGGACAATGTTCTGAAATTTGTGGAGCAAATCACAGTTTTATACCAATTGTAATTGAAAGTGTACCTATAAAATTCTTTATCAAATGAATTAATAATATAAATTAACATTAAATGACTGAAAGCAAGTACTGGTCTCTTAAACCATGTTATAGTAATCTAGCAATTACTTTTAATGAAAAATATCCACAAAAAAAAATTAGTTAAATTTCATAACATTAGTATGTCAAACTAAAATTATTAATATATTAATATTTTTTAATGCCTCAAATAGCTCCCATTAGATGATTAACCTTATTTTTATTATTTTCAGTAATTTTTATATTATTCAACATAATAAATTATTTTATTTATAAACCCCCAATTTTAAAATCAAATATCAAAAACAAGATATCTATTAATTCAATAAACTGAAAATGATAACTAATTTATTCTCTGTTTTCGACCCATCATCAAGTATTTTTAATCTATCATTAAATTGACTAAGAACATTTGTTGGTTTATTAATAATTCCACCAATATATTGATTCTTACCCTCACGATATCATATTATCTGAAATAACATTCTATTAACATTAAATAAAGAATTCAAAACACTATTAGGAAACCCTAACCAAAAAGGAACTTCATTTATTTTTGTTTCTCTATTTACATTAATTTTATTTAATAATTTTATAGGATTATTCCCATATATTTTTACTAGAACAAGCCACTTAGTTCTAACCTTAACCCTTGCCCTTCCTTTATGACTTACATTTATAATTTATGGATGATTAAATCACACACAACATATATTCACTCATCTTGTACCTCAAGGAACACCTCCTGTTCTAATACCATTTATAGTATGTATTGAAACTATTAGAAATTTAATTCGTCCAGGAACATTAGCAGTACGATTAACAGCAAATATAATTGCTGGTCACCTCCTTCTTACTTTATTAGGAAATACCGGCCCATCTATAGCTTATCCAATAATTGCTATCTTATTAATTGTTCAAATTCTTTTATTAGTCCTTGAATCAGCTGTAGCAATCATTCAATCATATGTATTTGCAGTTTTAAGAACTTTATATTCTAGAGAAGTAATTTAATGTCAACACACTCAAATCACCCATTTCATTTAGTAGATTATAGCCCATGACCATTAACAGGAGCAATTGGAACAATAACTCTAGTTTCAGGAATAGTAAAATGATTCCATCAATATGATAATTCCCTCCTATTTTTAGGCCTAACAATTTCAACATTAACAGTTTATCAATGATGACGAGATGTATCACGAGAAAGAACATTTCAAGGACATCACACTTTACCAGTAACCTTAGGATTACGATGAGGAATAATTTTATTCATTTTATCAGAAGTATTATTTTTCTCTTCCTTCTTCTGAGCTTTTTTTCACAGAAGATTATCTCCTGCTATTGAATTAGGCGCAATATGACCTCCTGCAGGTATTACACCATTCAATCCCTTTCAAATTCCTCTATTAAATACAACTATTTTATTAGCATCAGGAATCACAGTAACATGAGCTCATCATAGCTTAATAGAAAGTAATCATTCACAAGCAACTCAAAGATTATTTTTTACAGTCTTATTAGGAATTTATTTCACAATTCTTCAAGCTTATGAATACATCGAAGCTCCATTCACAATTGCAGATGCCGTTTACGGTTCAACATTCTATATAGCAACAGGCTTCCACGGATTACACGTAATTATTGGAACTACTTTTTTATTAATCTGTTTAATTCGACATCTAAATAATCATTTCTCTAAAAATCACCATTTTGGATTTGAAGCAGCAGCCTGATACTGACATTTTGTAGACATTGTTTGATTATTCTTATATGTATCAATTTACTGATGAGGAGGATAATATATCTATATAGTATAAAAGTATATATGACTTCCAATCATAAGGTTTATTAAATATAATAATATAGATAATTTTTTCTGTAACAATAATCGCTTTAATCATTTTTGCTATTTCAACAATTGTAATACTTCTTGCTCATCTTCTTTCAAAAAAAAGTTTTAGAGACCGAGAAAAAAGCTCCCCATTTGAATGCGGATTTGACCCAATATCCTCATCACGACTACCATTCTCACTAAAGTTTTTTCTAATTACAATCATTTTTTTAATTTTTGATGTAGAAATTGCTCTTATTCTTCCAATAATTCTAATCTTAAATTACTCCAATATATTAATTTGAACTATAACTTCAATTATTTTCATTTTAATTCTATTACTCGGATTATATCATGAATGAAATCAAGGAATATTAAACTGATCAAACTAGGGTTATAGTTAAATTATAACATTTGATTTGCATTCAAAAATAATTGATTAATTCAATTTACCTTGAATATGAAGCGATATATTGCAATTAGTTTCGACCTAAAGTTAGGTAAATTTACCCTTATTCTTCTATTTATTAATTGAAACCAAAATAGAGGTATATCACTGTTAATGATAAAAATGAATTCCATATTCCAATTAAAGAAATATGGTGATCAAATAAAAGCTGCTAACTTTTTATTTTAATGGTTAAAATCCATTTATATTTCTCATTTATATAGTTTAAATAACAAAACATTACATTTTCATTGTAAAAATAAAATATTTTTTTTATAAATTACTAATATTAATTATTTAAATATTTAAAGATTTAAGCAACCTCCCTAACATCTTCAATGTTATACTCTAATTTATAAGCTATTTAAATATAAAAAAATAAATAAAATTATTACAATAATAAATAAAATAAAAATCAAAAAATAAACCTTTAAATTATTATTTTGAACAATATAATTCAACTGTGAATAATTAATTAACTGATTATATAAATTTTGACTTCCAATAAATTCCGATCATCCTTGATCAAAAGTATTTACTACTAACATCCCTAATTTTAATGGAAAATTAATAATTCCATAAGTTCTAATATAAGGTATAAATCACATTGACCCAGAAAATAAACTTACAAAATATCTATTCAATGATTTATTAAAAAAATATAAAGACACCTTAGAAATAAGATATCCAATTAAACCTCCAGTGATACAAACAAATAAAACCAAAAACTTTAAATAATAAGGTAAACAAATTCTATAGGGCGTTAAAAAAATTACTCATCTTAACATTCTACCCCCAACAATTCTTGCAACTATTAAACCTAACATCCCCCGTAATATAATTCATCCCTCGTCATTTAAAACATTTAAAGATCTACAATTTAACTCTCCAGTTATTGAATAGTAAACCAAACGTAAAGAATAACATACAGTTAAACCTGTAGAAAAAAAAAATAAAAAAAAAATAAAAGTATTTAACTCACTTAGTAAAGCAACTTCTAAAATTAAATCCTTTGAGTAAAACCCGGCCAAAAATGGTATTCCACATAAAGCTAAATTAGCAACATTAAAACAAGAAGAAGTTAAAGGTATATAAATTCTTAAACCCCCTATCAAACGTAAATCCTGAGAATTACTTATATTATGAATAATAGCACCAGCACATATAAAAAGTAATGCCTTAAATAAAGCATGCACCAATAAATGAAAAAAAGCTAATTTATAAAATCCTATAGACAAAATTATCATCATCAACCCTAATTGTCTCAGTGTAGAAAGTGCAATAATTTTCTTTAAATCAAATTCAAAATTTGCCCCTAAACCAGATATAAATATTGTTAAACCTGACAATAACAGCAACAATTGAGATATTCATGTATCTGATAATAATAAATTAAAACGAATCAATAAATAAACACCAGCAGTTACTAATGTAGATGAATGAACAAGAGCAGAAACAGGAGTAGGAGCTGCTATAGCAGCTGGTAATCAAGAAGAAAAAGGAATTTGAGCTCTTTTTGTTATAGCAGCTAAAACAACAAAAGTCCCGATAATTATTATTTCTACATCATTCTTCATAAATTCTAAATAATAAATATAATTTCAACTTCCGTAATTTAACATTCAAGCTACAGCTATCAATAAAGCCACATCCCCCACTCGATTAGATAAAGCAGTCAACATTCCTGCATTATAAGACTTCACATTATTAAAATAAATAACTAAACAATAAGAAACTAATCCTAATCCATCTCAACCTAATAAAATTCTAATTAAATTAGGGCTGATAATTAACATTATTATTGACAAAATAAATATAAGAACAAGTATAATAAAACGATTCATATTTGTATCTCCTATTATATACTCCTCTCTATAAAAAATTACTAAAGAAGAAATAAATAAAACAAACGACATAAATATAAAACTTATTCAATCAAATAAAAAAGTTATAACAATTCTTGAAGAATTTAACGAAATCAATTCTCATTCTAAAAAAAAAGATATTTCATTTATAATGAAATATAAAGACAATAACAAATTAATAATTCTAAAAGATAATAATGTATAAAAAGAAATTAAACAAATTGATAAATACTTCACAATCTAAAATGAAATAATTCATATCACTGACACCACAAATCAATATTTTATATTAAACTATCTAGATTATAATCACAATAAACAAATCTCTGATTTTAAAACTAACAAATTTAAAGGAAATCAATGAAGAAATAACAATAAATACTCTCGATTATATCCTATTCTAAAACTATAAACTCCAGAATACAACTTTCCATGTTGTCTATAAGCATAAACATATAATGTATATGCAGCACTAAAGAATGATAAAAATACTAATATCAACATTGTAACTCAAGATCAACTAACAATTCTATTTAATAAACAAATTTCTCTTAATAGATTCAATGTTGGTGGAGCAGCTATATTAGCAGAACATAATAGAAATCATCATAAAGCTATAGAAGGTATAAAATTTAGTAAACCCTTATTAATTAATAATCTTCGTCTACCTAAACGTTCATAAGTAATATTAGCTAAACAAAATATTCCAGAAGAACATAAACCATGAGCAATTATTAAGCCATAAGAACCAGATAATCCTCAATAACTTAATGTTATAAGACCTCTTAAAACAATTCTTATATGAGCAACAGAAGAATAAGCAATTAATGATTTTAAATCTGTTTGACGTAAACAAATTAATCTCACTAAAACTCCCCCTACTAATCTAACTCTAATAAATCAATAATTAAATTTTATACCAGCAACTTGTAAAAAACTAAAAACTCGCAATAATCCATAACCTCCTAATTTCAATATAATTCCTGCCAAAATTATTGATCCAGAAACAGGAGCTTCTACATGAGCTTTTGGTAATCATAAGTGTACTAAAAATATAGGTATTTTAACTAAAAAAGATAAAATTAACGAAATATATAAAATAAAATAACTAAATCTATAATTATTCAATAAAAAAAAAATTATAGTATTCAAATTATTATATAAATAAAAAATAGAAATTAATATAGGTAAAGAAACAAATAAAGTATAAAATAACAAATATATGCCAGCTTGAAGACGTTCTGGCTGATACCCTCACCCCAAAATTAAAAACAAAGTTGGAATTAATCTGCCTTCAAAAAATAAATAAAACAAAAATAAATCTATGCTACTAAATGTTAAAACTAAAAGTATCAAAAGAAATAATACATTTAATAAAAATAAATTCTTGTAATTATTAAATTTATTAATTGCATCTCTAGCCATAAGTATTAATGCACAAATTCAAACACTTAATAAAACTATTCCATATGAAAGTAAATCCATTCCTAAAAAATATGAAATATTAACTCAATAATTTTTGGAAAAAGTAAAAATTAATAAAACAAATATAATTATAAAAAATATATTTTGAACCATTCAAAATATATTTTTTATAAAACAAAATGGAATTAATATAAATATTATAAATAAAATTCTTAACATTGTAATATATTAAAAGATTGAAAATAATCATTTCCATAAGTACGAATTATTGCCACCAAAATAGATAGCCCTAAAACTCCTTCACAAACTGAAAAAGTTATGAAAATTATTCTAAAATAACTTTCATATGATATTATATTTAAATATATAAACAATAAATAAAACAAAATTAAAACAATATATTCTAATCTTAAAAGTATTAACAATAAATGTTTACGATTAGAAATAAATCTAAAAACCCCTATTATCAATAAAAAAATTGGCAAACCTAAATTAATCAACATTATCATTAGTTTAAATAGTTTAATTAAAACATTGGTCTTGTAAATCAAAAATAAGATATTAATCTTTTTAAACATCAAGAAAAAAGAAATCTCTTTATCATTAATCTCCAAAATTAATATTTTACTTAAACTACTTCTTGATATTATACAACTTATATTATATTCTCTAACATTAATTTCTAGATTCATTTTTCTACAAATAAAACATCCTCTTAGTATAGGAATAATATTATTAATTCAAACAACATTAATTGCAATATTAACTGGCCTAATAACAAAAAGATTTTGATTTTCCTATATTTTATTTTTAATTTTTGTTGGAGGAATACTAGTCTTATTTATTTACATAACTTCTTTAGCTTCAAATGAAATATTTTCTTTATCAATAAAAATAATTATTGTATCAATAACTTTTTTATTTATATTAATATTAAGTATATATTTTTTAGATAAAAATATCCCATCATTCAACAGAATAAATAATGAAATAACTTCTATCACCAATATAAATTCATATATTAAAGAAAATTTATTAAATTTAAATAAATTATACAATTATCCAACAAATATAGTAACTATTCTCCTAATTAATTATCTATTAATTACCCTAATTGCCACCATTAAAATTACCAAATTATTTTACGGCCCAATTCGATCAATAAACTAATGAATAAACCTATACGAACTACTCATCCTGTATTCAAAATTATAAACAATGCTTTAGTAGATTTACCATCTCCAACAAACATTTCCGCTTGATGAAATTTTGGATCTCTTTTAGGATTATGTTTAATTATCCAAATCTTAACTGGATTATTTTTAGCAATACACTACACAGCTGATATTAATATAGCATTTAATAGAGTTGATCATATTTGCCGTAATGTAAATTATGGTTGATTATTACGAACACTTCACTCTAATGGAGCATCTTTTTTCTTTATTTGTATTTATATACATGTAGGGCGAGGAATTTATTACGGATCATATTTATTTACAATAACATGACTTTCCGGAACAATTATCCTATTTTTAGTAATAGCAACAGCATTTATAGGATATGTCTTACCCTGGGGACAAATATCATTTTGAGGAGCAACAGTTATTACTAATCTTTTATCAGCCATTCCATACCTAGGAACAGATTTAGTACAATGAATTTGAGGAGGATTTGCAGTAGATAATGCCACTCTTACTCGATTCTTTACATTTCACTTTATTTTACCCTTTATTGTCTTAGCAATAGTAATAATTCATTTATTATTTCTCCACCAAACCGGTTCAAATAACCCTATCGGATTAAATTCAAATCTAGATAAAATCCCATTCCACCCATATTTCTCATATAAGGATATTGTAGGATTTATTACTTTATTATTTTTATTAACTATATTAACTCTATGAAACCCCTATCTATTAAGAGACCCTGATAATTTTATCCCAGCTAATCCATTAGTTACCCCGATTCACATTCAACCTGAATGATATTTCCTATTTGCGTATGCTATCCTACGAGCAATTCCTAATAAATTAGGAGGAGTAATTGCCCTAGTAATATCAATTGCAATTCTAATAATTATACCATTTTACCATATAAGTAAATTTCGAGGAATTGAATTTTATCCTATTAACAAAATTCTATTCTGATATATAGTAATTATTGTTCTTCTATTAACCTGAATTGGAGCTCGACCAGTAGAAAATCCTTATATTACCATTGGTCAAATCTTAACTGTTACATACTTTTTATATTTTTTAATTAATCCAATAATTACCAAATGATGAGATAAATTACTAAATTAAAAACTAAGTTAATGAGCTTGAACAAGCATATGTTTTGAAAACATAATATAGAAATTTAAATTTTCTATTAACTTTACTATTATTAATTAACTAAATTAAATTTAATAAATAAATCCTAAAACCAATAAAAAACAATAAGTAGTTTAAAGAAAAAGGTAAAAACCCCTTTCACGCTAAATATATTAATTTATCATAACGAAATCGAGGTAATGTACCTCGCACTCAAATAAATACAAAAGAAATAAATATTAACTTAAAATAAAACAAAAAATTAAATAAATCACCCCCCAAAAAAATCAATGAAAATAACATACTCATAAATAAAATTCTTGAATATTCAGATAAAAAAATTAAAGCAAATCCCCCTCTTCTATATTCAACATTAAATCCAGATACTAATTCAGATTCTCCTTCAGCAAAATCAAAAGGTGTCCGATTTGTTTCTGCTAACGAAATAATTAATCAAACAAATCTTAAAGGAAATAATAAAAAAATAAATCATATATACATCTGATAGTATGTAAAACTAAGCATATTATAATTATTAATTAAAAAAATAAATGATAATAAAACTAACGCTAAACTAACTTCATAAGAAATAGTTTGAGCAACAGAACGTAAACTTCCCAATAAAGCATAATTAGAATTTGAAGATCAACCTGCTATTATAACCGTATAAACTCCTAAACTTGTACAACATATAAAAAATAACAAACCTAAATTAAAAGAAAATAATTTAATTAAAAATGGTATTGATATTCACAACAACAATGACAAAAATAAAGAAAAAATAGGAGAAAAATAATAAGAAATATAATTTGACAATAACGGATAAGTTTGTTCCTTAGTAAATAATTTAATTGCATCACAAAAAGGCTGAGGAATTCCTATTAAACCAACCTTATTAGGCCCCTTACGAATCTGGATATAACCTAGAACCTTACGTTCTAATAATGTTAAAAATGCTACACTCACTATAACACAAATAATCAATAATAAGCTCGAAACTAAAAATAAAATAACTTCTATATAAAACAAGTACTATTTGTAATATAAATTACATCCATAAATTCTAAATTTATTACATTAATCTGCCAAAATAGTAAATTAATTATATTCATAACAAAAAATAAAATTATTTATATATTTAATCCTTTCGTACTAAAATATATTAATAAATTAAAGATAGAAACCAACCTGGCTTACACCGGTTTGAACTCAGATCATGTAAGATTTTAAAAGTCGAACAGACTTAAAAATTTAAACAGCTGCACCTAAATTTTATCTTAATCCAACATCGAGGTCGCAATCTTTTTTATTGATATGAACTCTCCAAAAAAATTACGCTGTTATCCCTAAAGTAACTTAATTTTATAATCACTAAAAATGGATCAATTATTCATAAATCAATGATTTAAATCATTAAAAGTTTATCAAATTTTAATATCACCCCAACACAATACATAAATAATATTATAATCTAAATAATCTACAAAATTAAAATAAACTATATATAAAGATTTATAGGGTCTTCTCGTCTTTTAATTAAATTTTAGCTTTTTGACTAAAAAATAAAATTCTATTATAAATTTAATTGAAACAGTTAATATTTCGTCCAACCATTCATTCCAGCCTCCAATTAAAAGACTAATGATTATGCTACCTTTGCACAGTTAAAATACTGCGGCCATTTAATAAAAATCAGTGGGCAGGTTAGACTTTAAATTAATTTCTAAAAGACATGTTTTTGTTAAACAGGCGAACATTAAATTTTTGCCGAGTTCTTTAACTAAACCTTCCAATTTTATATAATTTAACATAAAAATATACTAATTATATCATTATTACTTTATTTTAAAAATTTAAATAAATATTTTAATAAAAAATTAAAATATAATAAATAATCTATTGGCATAACTAATTTATAACAAAATCTCTAAAAATTGATAATTCTAAACATATAAAATTTTTGATATTACTTATTATTTATAATAATTTATTTTACAGCTTATCCCATAAAATATTACCTTTCATAAATTATTAGATTTTATAAATAATCTAATACTATTATAAAAAATAAATTAAATTTATTTCTTAAAAAACTAGATACCTTTAAAAACGAATAACATTTCATTTCTAATAAATTATTAAATATAATTTTGTTACATTAACATTCATAATTTATTAAATCTTTTAAAATCGAGAAAAATAACTTAATTATTTTTTATTTGATATACTCTGATACACAAGATACAATAAATTAAATTTTCTTTTAAATTAAAAATTTTTCATAATATTTCAATATTATTTCACAATACTAATTAACTATAATTAAAATTATTTATTCTGTATAACTTACTAAAACACTAAAATATAAAATTATTTTTAATAATCTATAATAATAAACAAAAAAAATTAATAAATAATTATTAAATCAATTTATATTGATTTGCACAAAAATCTTTTCAATGTAAATGAAATACTTTACTTAATAAGCTTTAAATTGATTCTAGATACACTTTCCAGTACATCTACTATGTTACGACTTATCTTATTTTAATAACAAGAGCGACGGGCGATATGTACATATTTTAGAGCTAAAATCAAATTGTTAATCTCTACAATTTTACTATCAAATCCAATTTCATTAACTTTTTCATAATTAAATCCACATAAATATATTTTATTGTAATTCATTTTCACTTAAAGATAAACTACACCTTGATTTGATATTAATTTTAATATAAATTACAGAAAATTATTAATTCTTATAAAATATTCTAATAACAACGATATATAAATTGATTCACAACTTTAAGTAAGGTACATCGCGGATTATCGATTAAGAAACAAATTCCTCTGAATAGACTAAAACACCGCCAAATTTTTTAAGTTTCAAGAACATAACTACTACTACTCAAATAAATTAATTTACATTTCAAATAATAGGGTATCTAATCCTAGTTTATATAAATAAAATTTTATAGCTTCATATAATAACTGTAGGTAACCAAAAATTTAATATTAAATTAAAATTTCACTTAATAATTTAACTTATATTTTCATCCTAATAAAAAAAATTAACTTCTATTAATAAAATTTATTCACATTATCTGTATAACCGCAACTGCTGGCACAAATTTAGTCAATATTAATTAATATTACTATTTTTAAATTTCTTCAATTAATAATATTACTTATTGCAAATATAAATAAACTATTTATTTTTAAAATAAATAAAAAATCACACAAAAATTTACATATAATACATATTAAAAACAAATTCATAAGCTAAAATAAAACTTTAAACATAAAAAACATATTATAAACAAATAATTATAATATAACTTATTTATAACTAAATAATAAAAATTAATAAATTAAATATTTATAATAAAATTACTATAAAATATTTTTAAATTAGTACTATCTCCAATTTATCCCCTAATTTTAAAATTTAATCTAATTATAAACAAATAATTATAATATAACTTATTTATAACTAAATAATAAAAATTAATAAATTAAATATTTATAATAAAATTACTATAAAATATTTTTAAATTAGTACTATCTCCAATTTATCCCCTAATTTTAAAATTTAATCTAATTATAAACAAATAATTATAATATAACTTATTTATAACTAAATAATAAAAATTAATAAATTAAATATTTATAATAAAATTACTATAAAATATTTTTAAATTAGTACTATCTCCAATTTAACTACGCCTTCTCCCCCCCCCCCTCTCTCTCTCTCTCTTTCTCTCTTTCTCTCTTTCTCTCTTTCTCTCTTTCTCTCTTTCTCTCTTTCTCTCTTTCTCTCTTTCTCTCTTTCTCTCTTTCTCTCTTTCTCTCTTTCTCTCTTTCTCTCTTTCTCTCTTTCTCTCT